TTGATACCGACAATTTCTACAATAAAGTAGGTAGGTCACTTGTATAATTCCCTATCTATGATTCTGCTGTTTACTGGAAAATTCTTATTGGAATTTATTGGAATATAGGAATAATTTCTTGAATCAGTATAAATTTCAAAAAAAAAAATAGAAAGAGTAAACAGGCTTTGGAATGCTTTATTTATGGACAAAACAAAGAAAGTAACAAACATTAGAACCGGCTTAAATCATTTTTCATTCAGCCATTGAGTGATAAATCAATACAAGTGCCGGGGATATACGATTTAAATAATGGAAGATACCATATTTTAAAATTGTATCTAGAATAACTGGAAAAGTGGAAGCAAGAACAGATATAATTTGATCGTTATGATCAAATCCAAAATCGTTGTAGATAGAGTCAATCATTAGTTCCCAACCGTGGGGCGAATGGAATCCGATACATAAATCAGTTACTAAAAGAATGGAAAAAGCTTTTATTGTATCGTTTAAATTATATAGGAATTCCTGAACCCGAGAGTTAATAATAACAAGCTCGTCATTACCCAGAACAAAATAAACACTTAGAATAATGAAAGACATTATATTTATTGAGAAGTGCAAAATCGTATTCATATGGTCTTGGTTATACATTTTGATTAATTGAACTGTTTCTTTGTGGATTCCTATATTAAGCTTTTGTATATGTGTTTCTGAAGATTCATTTATCATTTCGTCCAACAGGAGTAGTCTCTCTAATTCTATGAATTTTTCTAGAATACTATTTTCTTGAATATCATTCAAAAGGGTTTCAGATTGTCTCTTATTCCACCAATTAATAGACCACGATTCCATACTTTTATTAAATGAGAGAGAGATACACCAGGTAAAAAATACTAAAAATACTAAAGATATAAGAGATAGAATGTGAATAAATCCTTTCTTTTTTGTCATTTTGTCATTTAATTTAATGAATTGGTAAGGCCACCTCACTTGTTGACTCTACACGTTCGAATATTTTGATTCTATTATGTACAAATTCAAATGAAGACGAAATAAGAAAATAAAAAAAAAAAAGAAAAATTCTTCATTTCAATTCAATTGGTACACGCAAGAAATAGGCCAATTCCGCGACTTTTTGTTCAATTTCTCGTGGAGTCAAATTCTCATCAATATGAATTAATGGAATAGACCCATGGCCCCTGATTTCCATATAAAGGAAAAAGACAATACGAGTATAAATACCCTCTTTAACTTCGATTCGTATGGCCTGAATATCTTCCATAAGGAATCGGAGAAAGATACGACGATTTTTTCCGGGAAATCCCCAACGAAAAATACAAACTGTTCCTTCTTTTCTATCGAATCTATCATAACCACTACCTATATTCCACGAAATTATGCACCACAAATAGGAACTAATAAAGAGACCTGCTATCCCATAGAAGGACACCACGATTCCTTGTGGAAAAAAAAGGATTTGTTGATACGGAAATAAAGATCTAAAATTACTATCTAGATAACTACAAATTCCAACCACTAAGAATCCTAACGAACCTAAAAAAAGGATAAAGGCCCAGTAGAAATTAATTATTTTTCGGGATCCTGTTATAAGTTCTATCCATATACGGTCTGATCGCCAATTCATACTAGATTTAGTTGCATTTTATTGGAATTGAGAGAATAATCCCAATTTGACTTTACTATTTTTGTTTACGAAGTAACGCTCATCAACCAGCACTTTTCTTTTCTTATATTATATGAACCTTCAAAAAAATAGCATCTCCTTCAATCTCCTTCGTATGATCTTATTCGAGATATTTCCATATAACCATATGACCCCCATTTACTAACTTCATATCTAGTTTAAGGTTTACCCATATTGTGTTTCCGACTGCATAAGCGTTCGTTCATTTATGTTTGTGAGAAGTTATACCTTACCTATATTATTTGTATTTGTGTTATAATGCAAGTCTAATTACGTCTTAAAACAATGAATGAGATTTTGTCCCGTCGAATTTAAACAATCGTGTTTTTTTGTACATGAAGAAATAAAGAAGCCATTGCAAATGCCGGAATTACTAGGCCCACTAAGGGGACAAAAATAGAGGGTAAATTTAGAATTGTCATAGCAACAGTACCTCGATTTACTATTTATACCTGTTATTGTTACATTAATTGTTACGTTGTTATAAAATAGGGGCATCTTATATTATAAATTATCTTATAAGAATTTGAATTCGTATCGTATATTATTATACTAACGAATAACCTGCTAACTGAATCGAAAATTTAGAACTTAATACTTAATAAATATAAATAGCCTACATAAACTAACTAAAACTAACTATATATAATATCAATTTTTGTAGTCTTTATTTTATTCTTCTTTTTTTCTTGTTCTTTTAATTTCATTTAAATTTTTATAAAGAAAAGAAAGGATTTCTTAATAAATACCGAAAGATTCGTTCGAATCCGATCCAACAAAGATTCTTAGTAAAACTAAAAGCTCGGGAAGATA